CCACAAGAAGCTCAGCAAACTCTTGAAATAGCAGAAGCTAACTTGAGGAAAGCGGAAGGCAAGAGACAAATAATCGAGGCAAATCTAGCTCTCAGACGAGCTAGAGCACGAGTAGAGGCTATCTCGTAACTGTAGAGGCTATCTCGTAACTATAACCCGTTGGCGGTGCGCCCGAATAATCAAAAGAAAAACTTCTGTATAAACGGAAGTTCTGTTTATACACTTTATTTTTTAATTCTGCCAATTGACTAGAATCATAAATGGAATCGGATTCTCTCTAATACAACGAAAAATTTTCAAATTCAAAAATGAAATAGAGAAATAGAATGGAATGGAAAATATCAAAAATCAATAAAATTAAGGCGGCTAGAAAAACTTATTAGATACCATGGATTCGGATATCTAATAAGTTATACCTACTATTGGATTTGAACCAATGACTCCTGCCGTATGAAAGCAATACTCTAACCACTGAGTTAAGTAGGTCAGTTAGAATCAAAAAGAGAAAGAAATGGAACCCATCACATCGATGGATTATAAATGTAATATTATTTATAAGCAATACTGATCAAAGAGATAAAAGTTGGATCATGTAATATTCATCTTGACAAGAAATTATGTAATATTCATCTTGACAAGAAATTATTGACATGATAAAATATATATCACAAGCAAAAGGGCTATAGCTCAGTTAGGTAGAGCACCTCGTTTACACGCGCGCCGATGTTTTTTCAGAGGAGTACATTATGGAATCAAACAACTTATTGAGAAGTTGATGTCTTACTCCATGACTTTTAGGGAACAAGAGAACAATAGCCTGACAAAAGATTCGGTCCAATTTAGGTGCCCCTTTTCTATTTCTATTTTTAGATTTTAGGCAACCAATAGAACCCATTATTGATTTAAGATATTGATAAGGGGAATACTCACTCTATTCAATGCTAGGCATAATGAGTATAAAGACCTCAAAAAATTCTTTTTTCGTCCTATCTTATGAACTTTAAGGTGTATGAAGTTTCATATTGGATTTTTTAAGTAAAAGGGGGGCGATGGAGACTTCATTTAACTTAGGTTGATCTAAGCCAAAAGCAAACCTACGTCAGGATAACCTTCTTTGAAACACTTCGGTAGTGCTCTCAGATCGGAATCCAAATAAGAAATCAGAGCACATGGAGCCATCTTCTTATCTTCTTGTCAAGAGAATTATGGTAGACTAACTGATTATTTATATCAGTTAATGGAAGAGCCCAATGCAAAAAAATGCATGTTGGGTCTTTGAAACAGTTCGAATCATTTTGAGAATAATCAGTTTGATCTGTTTTACCGAGAAGGTCTACGGTTCGAGTCCGTATAGCCCTAAAAAAAAATGAAATAAAATTCAAATACAAAGACAAAAATTGTATAGTTTTTATTTCTTCATTATTGTATTGTTTGTTGTTTGTAACTAGCCGCTTATAGACAAGCTGGAGTTTGAAAAATTAGGATTTTTATTAACTTTCATTATTAACATTTAACATTGTAAAACGG